CCGCAGAAAGATTCTAAATAGGAGAAGTCCCCTTTGAATTCGAGAAGAAGGAAATGAAAAACGGGAACGAAACGAAATAAGGCGTTTCTAGCTCTAGTTTCGGAGGAGCTTCTCCCAATTATGTCTGGTAATAGAATAGGGCAGCTTGCTCTGACCAAGACTCCACTTTTTGCTCCGTCCGTGGAGCGTATGAATTTCTTGGAATGTAGATAGACCAAAAGAGGGAATGAAGGGATAGAAATAGGAATTATAGTACCATTGGAAGAAGGGGCACCTGTGGGAACATCTCTACTGACGAACCATTTCAATAGTACGGGTGCTGCCGTGCCACGAGGCACGACCATGGAAGTAATGAAAAAGAAAAAGTTATGTAGTTGGACCATCTGTTCTATCCATTTGAGTTTTGCTTCTCTAGAGAAGATGAGAAGCTAAAAATGAAAGTGTTCGCAACACATACCGAAAGGATACTAATTAAGCCGACCATTAATGACTAACACCAGGAGCGGTTTGATCAAATAAGGGATCAGACCACTAAAGAATTGCTTCTACACTAAACAGCTGCTTATATACGCTTACTAAAAGACTGACTTTCATTCATTCATGAATTAGGCCAGCGTGAAACTAAGAAAGAGAGATGTGCCTAAGGCGGCATGTACGCAAACTATGCACGCTAAGAGAAGAGGAGAGATGTTCGCAATGACTACCACAAGAAAGCCGCCCCCTATCTCTAAAGGGGCCCGTCACTTCGTTCGTACCTTCTTATAAGAGTAACGAACGAGGGAAAGGTGGCCGGGATGGAAGCCTATCTTTCTGATTCAATCCTGACTATTGGGGCAACAAACGGACCAACTGTAAACCTTCCTGCGGGTCATCCCATGTTGTTGCTACCCAGTTCCCTAACTATGGGGCTATGCCATGGGCATTGTCTTCAGGCCTCTTCTCCACTGCCGCACTTGTCTTTGGAAGGATACAGCTAGGCGGATTCATCTCGGCTCTCCATGCCTTCAGTCTATTCCCATCTGCGGACACCTGCAGCTTATCATCAGCTGATCATCCTATTTCCTGTGTCATGGCTCATTGGTGACTCCTATGTTTATCTTGCTAAAATTGGCATTGGTGGTCTCCCTTCTCTCTCCATTTCCTTCTTCTTTCAAGACTCAGACCCTCTATAGTCTTCAGTGGGATCATTGATTCCATGGGGAATATCCTTGCTTGGGACACTTGCAACAACCCTAGATGGAAGCCCACATAAAGAGTAATAAAGATAGGCGTAATAGACAGAATCCCATTAGACTAGATACACATGTGAGATGAAGGTATGGGTTGATCCCCGATCAACGGCATAAGTGCTCCCCCCCTATATTCTTTTTTAAGAGCTTTGGATGGGCTTGGGTGCTCTTTCCGTTGAGCTGCAATAATAGTAGAAGAGGTTTCTCCTGCTCTCAACTGTTCCTGACACACACCCCAAGGCAGATCGAGGCAATAGCCCCTATCTCTTCTAGTTCCATTGGTCCAATAAGCAAATCCCACTCGGATGAGAGGCCTTTTCTTGGGCGTATATGGGGTTAGAGGGAAGGCGCTAAAACTGAATCCAAGTAGCAATTCACAAATCTCGTAAGAGAAGTAAGATCTTGGTGTTGGTTCAGTTGCATAAGAGAGGTAAGATCGAAGTTATGGTTCAGTACGGTAGGCTTTCCCCGATTCAAGAATCAGGAATCTAATCTTTGTTCTATGTTTGGGAGTAAGCCAGGCTTTTCACTATCCCCGCTGTGGTGTATGAGCAAGCGATCCTTGATCCTATGCGCCTTTCTCCTTTTAGTGAAAAACCAACCGTCCCTTAGCTCGTGTTATCAGAAGAACAGCGCCAAGTAACTTCATCCAGTGAAAAAGAAGGATAGGATTCGAGGGCTTTAATGATATAAATCTGAGTTCGTTTGTGGTGAAGTCTTGGAAGTAAACTAGCTCGACCAGTTGCAACTAAAGATTTTCATAGCTAAACCGATAGCCTGGTGGAATGAATATTTACGGATAGTCTATACACACAAACCTCAAGTAGGATTTTTCAGAAAAGATAGACAGAAGGAAGAAACCCAAAAGACATCACAAGGAACTCATAATGCCCATATCGAGTGCGAAATGCTGTCTTCGGAATATCCTCATCTCTTACTCGTAACTGGTGGTAACCCGATCTCAAATCTCTCTTCGAAAAGTACTTCGCCCCTTGCAACTGATCGAACAAGTCATCAATGCGTGGCAAAGGATACCTGTTTCTGACAGTCACCTTATTCAACTCCCTGTAGTCAACACATAATCTCATAGACCCGTGTCCTTTTTCTTCACAAACAACACCGGAGCACCCCATGGAGACACACTCGGCCTAATAAATCCCTTATCCAACAAGTCTTGCAGCTGCTCTTTCAATTCTTGCAACTCCAATGGTGCCATCCTGTACGGCGCCTTAGAAATAGGTTCGGAACCTGGAACAAGTTCAATAGTAAACTCTACTTCTCGCTGTGGTGGCAAACCTGGTAGCTCTTCAGGAAAGACATCTGCAAACTCATTCACAACTGGATAATCCTCAATGCGAGGTTCATCCTTAGATGTATCCTTCACAAAAGCAAGATAGCCATCACAACCCTTAGACAAAAGTTTATTCGCCTTTAAAGCTGAAATAATTTTAACCACTCCTTTTGGTTGAGACCCCTGAAACACAAATTATGGTTGATTCACATCTCCAAAGATCACACGTTTTCCCAAACAGTCAATTGTTGCACAATGCTCACTCAGCCAATCCATACCCAGAATAATGTCAAAGTCATGCATCATCATCGGAAGCAAGTTGACCTTACAATTCCTATCTCCCACAACTATCGGACACCCTCGGTACTCATCATAAATAATAACAGAATTCCCCATTGGGGTAGCAATTAACATATGAGGATCAAGTAATGAAGGCAAAACTCCAAGATAACGAACAAATGATAAGGACACAACAAAATGAGTCGAACCAGTAGAAAATAACACATAAGCTTCACGTTTACCCACAAGAAGTGTTCCAAAAACGTGAATTAGCTGCCGCCTGATTAGCGGTCAATGCAAACACTCTGCCTGAAGGATTCTGTTGATTCTGCTGACCTCCACTGCCACTTCCTCCACCACCAGTGTTACGCGACACTGTACAATCCTTTGCCCTATGTGCCATACTACCACACAAGAAACATGCTCCAGTCTGTCTATAACAAGGCTTCCCCGGATGATGTCCACCACATGTAGCACAAGGAGCAACTGGAATCATATTAGGATTGCCCCCATACACTGAATAACGGCCTTGCCCCTGTTGACGATTCTGCCACTGTCTAGGCTGCTGCTGCTGAAACTGCTGATTCTGCCTCTGACCTCCATACTGATTTCGACCATAAGCTGACTGACCTCCCCTATTCTGATTCTGTCCACGCCACTGTCCCTGCTGACCTCCATACCACTGTCTACCCTGTGCTGAAATCTGCTGGTCATCTCTTCCCCTCTTACGACTACTCTCATACCTGGAGGTATGAAGTCTATGCGTTCTTTCTCAACATCCTTAGCTGCATCAGCTACCTCTGCCACATTCTGAAATCTATAAGAAATGATGGAACCCCTGAGAAATGGCTTTAACCCCCATTTCAATTTTTCTGCTTGTTGTGCAGCAGTTCCTGCAATAGTCCCCGCAAATCAGGCCAACCTGATAAACCTCGCCATATAATCTGTGATACTCTCATCATCGTTCTGCCTGATAGAATGAAACTCTCTCAAATAAGCATCCCTGTCTGCATTTGAAAAGTACTGCTCATAGAACAATTCTGTAAATCTCTGCCAAGTCAATGTAAAAGATAGATTGCCAATAGCTAGCTTTCTTTGTGCAAGAACCGTCACAAACTACCTTGTCCTGAAATCCCACCTTTCCGAATAGTTCAATCCACTTCTTAGGCTAGAATTTCGATTCTATCGCAAGAATGGTCCTCTATAGGTGTTACGCTACATGAAAGCCTAAACTACGGATATCGGCTAAATAAGTTGGGCTTGCACTCCTGAACCTTCGAGAGAGGGCAATTCTTCTTATTGTCAACAACCAGGTCGAATCCTCAACTACATTCTAAAAGTAAAAGGGGTCTTGGCAATCTGCCCAATAGAGTCTAAAGCTGCTGCTACTTCGTCCCCTTCCTTGCCTGCTCTTCTCTTATGCACCTTTTCTTACTGGTCTTTTGCACCTTAGCCTGCATTAGCTACACTTTCCGTAAGGCTACAATAGCTACTTTAGGGCTATTCCAGCCTCCGGGCTGTAAGAGTGTTGTTATGTGTTGCCGTAAGAAGCTTCTATCTCTTGAGCTAGCTATTGGCAATCTATCTTTTCTTCTTATGCCGTAGGTTCTGAAAGATGCTCGACCAGCGGGAGTAGGTCTTATAGAAAGGATAAAGAAAAGAAGAGTTGTCAAGGTTTCCGATACTCTATAGCACGAATAAGAAGTCAAACGAATGGAGCAAGCAACCTTTAAATAGTGTGGTAGATAATATAGGAGGACCCGGATCGGAGATATCTTTACAATCTATTCCCACCCACCTTGCTCGCTTGCTTTTGATCTAACTTCGTGTATCTGCCTCGTTTGTTTCAAAGCTAGCTTAAAGCTCTAGAATTTGGTCTATTCCTTCCCTGCCCCCAATCCCGGCTGATCAACCGAGCTGCAATCCATCCCGCCTTAGCGAGGGCTTCTTTTCCATTGGGATTCGTGAAAACAGAAAGAGAACTGACGACATAGGTTACTTTAGTTCGTCATGCCCATGCGATCGAAAGACGAAGAGGCTTCGATCACAAGATGAACAAGCAAAAAAGCCCTTTTCGACCTTTCAATGATGGGTTGCTCACCCGCAACGCTTAATAGTGCGCCAGGATTTCCTTTTTGAACTTGAATTCCCCCTTTAGCAAGCTCAGGAACAATTGAATATGAATGTCCTCCAGTTAAGGGGAGCCATTCAATGCGCACCTTTTAGCAGTCGATCTTGAACACTTTTCTCCCTCTCTGCTGGCTTGAGAAAGAGAGTCTCAACGGCTCGGCTGGTTGTTGTTAACAAAGCAGCGGCGTGTGAAGAGCAAGCAACAAAGCCGATATTCTAAAAGTTCCAAAGTTCTGTCCAAAAGCTTCTAATAAGCGACTTCATACCTTGATTACCTACTTTTACCTTCAAAAAAAGCCAAGAACCTAAGAGAATCCAGAGCCAATTCCGCCAATTGGGATTCTACGCTAGATGATACGAATCCTAGGCTTGCAGCGCATTCTCGAAGAGCTAATTCTTGCAAAGAGAAGAGCCTATTCAGCTGGCTGCACGAATCCAGCTAGGGCTAAGTAAGGCTGTTTGCGACGATGTTCTCGAATAAGCTCGGAACTTACTCAGTCCCATCAGTAGCCCGCCTTACTACGATTCCACTCTTTTATTGGTGTCCTGGTGTAGAGGGGGAATTGCCACTATCTATTTCTATAGATAGATCCGAATGGCCCTTGCCTTAAGTGCCTCTGGACAGTAGGGATTCCGCCGTAGATCGAGTTCTGGCTGGGACGAAGGTCTGATCCCAGTCTATCTCAATTCCGTAAGAGCTTCTTTCGATTTGTCCGTTTATGGTAAATAACCAAAGAACGAACCAAGGCTCTACTTGTAACCAGTATTCTTTCCCGACTCCCCCTATACCACCACCTCCACCCGAACCCACCTACGAACCTCGAATATAGGCCTCAGCCGTAAGTAACCAACCGGTTACGTATATAAGAGCTAGATACATTGCCTTCTTCTTTTCTTACCTTTTTTAGGAGAAGCAATGTCATGAGCCTCTCGTACCCGGGCAGAGCGCGCACCTACTTTAGCAACGCTCCGCTCTGTTGCGACCCCAATACCCCTAACAATGTGGATCGACCTACACTCGACTTGATCCTTCTTCACGGAAGGTATGTAGGCAACTCTCCTCACCCGGAACTCAGTCGAGACCACCTGTACAACATCTTATATAACCATCTTACCCGGGATTCCCTTGCTACAAGTTACTCAATATTTGAAAGAAAAGACTCATCAAGCTCAGGGGCGGATACGAAATCGGCATAATAAGTCTAAGTCAAAATGTCCAGGCACAGCCTCAAGGTAAGAATCGGAAGACTCTGTTGTTACTGAATCTGCATTCACAGGGGAAGACTCTTTTCTTAAAGTCAAATAGTTTCCTTCCTTCTTTCCTAGTTTCCTTGTGCCTCCAACTCCAAAGTGAGTTATTACTTAGATTAGTTTTTATGCTGAGTCAGGAGTTACAAAGGCAGAATGGGAAGGGCCAGATTCAAGTACAGATTCCTTCCTGGCTACTTTCCCAGTGGAAAAAAAAGCCTACACATTCTAAGGAACTGCCCTATGGCAAGGCCAGTGTGGGAGCAGCAACTCATCCTAGCAACGGTTTCTTTGCTACTCTGTAAAAGCATATACTTGCTAGAAACTATATATGTATATAAGCATGTATAGCTACTTTACTACTGTAGAATGGAAGTAGATGATCGCCCTCGAGACTCGGCTCAGTTAGGGAAGGCCAGGCCGGCCAATGAGTCTTGTTTCGCGAACAATTTCTTCATCTTCCCAGATCGGAGCATATAAAGCGTGCCAAGCATGCGTGCCGACTTTCTGTCCTAGTGATAGCTGTTCTTCCTGTCTTAGTTAGAGGATAATAAGTAAGGAAGTCTGCAAAGACTGACAGAGATAGATTAACTGGATGAAGTTTGAAAGAGCAGTCTTTACTCCCACCAATAGTTCAGTCGGGAGATAGCGGCCTAAGGTGTGGCTCGGGATTGACCTAAAATGCACTATTGGGCTAACACTCTTCGTGAAGCTTTAAAATGATAGCATAAAGTTAAAGACATCATAGAAGCAAAATAGAATAAAAAAAAAAAAGGCTAGTCCCTGAGAGATTATGACAATGCGGCTAGTGCCCGCTCTGAGTAAGACTATGAAATACCATTCTTCGCTTCCTTGGCACCGGCTGGAACATAATGATCTTCCAATAGAACATAGACTTATTCGCCTGCTTTGTTTCAAAAGAAAGAACCGCTACCTTACTACTTTTTTTGCTTGGTTCATTAAATAGAGGTGAACCTGGTTCTACCCTTTCGTTTAGGACAAGATCATCTTCTTACAAGACAAGAAGCCATCTATCTTTCCTGAACAGGCTACCTACTTCCATACACATAGTAGGAGTGGATGAAGCCATCGCTATTAACTGCCCATTTGACCTCCCCTCCTTGCGGTTAAGGTAACGACTTCGGGGATGGCGGAAAGCTGCTAGGACTGCTTTGTCTTAGAGCATTCAAGTTGAGAGAGAGAGAAGTTCGATCAAGGGCAAGGTGGATGGGACTAAGCCCTCGGCGATTGAGAGATCTGTCCGGATTTTACCTTACTTAAAGGAGCTAACAAGGATCTTTAGAGTGAGTCTACCTTTGTAGT